CCGTGTCAATTGTCAATTCTTGGTCATTGAGATTCATTGTAATTCGGATTAATATTTAGGTATAGATATTACCTCTTTTTTCTCCTTTCAAACAAATTGAAATGATTGAAGTTTTTCTATTTGGAATCGTGTTAGGTCTAATTCCTATTACTTTGGCTGGATTATTTGTAACTGCATATTTACAATACAGGCGCGGCGATCAGTTGGACCTTTGATTAATTAACATCTCTTTTTTTGATTGACCTCCTCCTTTCTTTAATATCCAGGAGGTCAAATTAAGATTGCTGTTCCAGTTAGTGTTTCAGTCGAATTCGATCGAAGAAGATCCGAATCACGCTCTGTAGGATTTGAACCTACGACATCGGGTTTTGGAGACCCACGTTCTACCGAACTGAACTAAGAGCGCTTTCTTATCATAAAAGATAAGACTGTAAAGAAAAGGATTGGCCCCAATACATCTTGTATGCATACACTATACAATATCGTAAGAATGGAAGATTCTATATGATATGTCCAACGCGAATTGATCTCAAAAAATCCCTCGTTATTGCTCAAAGGAGCAGTAATAAGTAGGGATGACAGGATTTGAACCCGTGACATTTTGTACCCAAAACAAACGCGCTACCAAGCTGCGCTACATCCCTTCCATTGGTCTACAGTGTCATTGTAGAGAATTCCTGTCTTGTTTTCCACATCGTTATCTCCTCTATTAAAATCTAGAATTTTTATGTCCATTTCGTCTTTTTGGTCTCATTTAACATATAATAATAGTAAAATACTTCTATCTATATGAAATATGGAATGGAACCCCTAGGAAAAATAAATGAGTCTTTTGGGGGAATATTGGGAAATAAAAGGATGTTTTTTTCTGTATTTAACAAAAAGTTAATCTTATTTACTGGATGATTGTACATTTCAATATGTCTTATGTATTACAATAAAATGAAGGAGGTTTTTCAATGCGAGATCTAAAAACATATCTTTCCGTGGCACCGGTACTAAGTACTCTATGGTTCGGTTCTTTGGCAGGTTTATTGATAGAGATTAATCGTTTTTTCCCGGATGCGTTGACGTTCCCTTTTTTTTCATTCTAGTTATTGGCGTGGGAAGGAATAAAGAAGATTAGAGATACAATTAAATAGCAGCCCCCCCCTTTTTTCTCTTTTTTCCCTTTTTAGAATAAGGGAGGAAAGAGAAAGAATAAAAGTGCATTCAACAGCTGCTAGACTCGGGTTCCGCTTGGAATTAAATTAATATGAAATTTCTATGAAAGTAGAATACAAACTGTGGTTCTAGGGAAAGAGTATTATACAAGATACTTATATGAAATACTGTACTGTGATTTGAAATATAGTTTAGAAATCTTTCTATCTTATTTCCTATATTGAATTGATATTGATTGTAGTGAAATCTTGCATAAGAGGATAGCAAGTTACAAATTCTATTTTGTTTTTTCCTTCCTTTCTTCTTTTTAGTTTCGGATTGAAAGAGGAAGAGTTGAGTAAATGAAAAATCCAAAGGAGGTTCATGGCCAAGGGTAAAGATGTGCGAATACCGGTTCTTTTGGAATGTACCGCTTGTGTTCGAAACGGTGTTAATAAGGAATCAACGGGCATTTCCAGATATATTACTCAAAAGAACCGGCACAATACGCCTAATCGATTGGAGTTGCTAAAATTCTGTCCATATTGTTACAAGCATACGATTCACGGGGAGATAAAGAAATAGATCGAACCGAGCACCTTCGCGCCCTTAGCTTACAAGGAAAGGGAAAAAAATGACATTATATATATATATTAACATAATATTTAACATAGTTAAAGATAATTATAAACAAACCAAATCCTATTTATTTATTCTAATTAGCGATACGGCTGAAATAGGATTTTAGGGATAAGAAATAAACTAACCAAACCATGGATAAATCCAAGCGAACTTTTCTTAAATCCAAGCGATCTTTTCGTAGGCGTTTGCCCCCGATCCAATCGGGGGATCGAATTGATTATAAAAACATGAGTTTAATTAGTCGATTTATTAGTGAACAGGGAAAAATATTATCTAGACGAGTGAATAGATTGACCTTGAAACAACAACGATTAATTACTATTGCTATAAAGCAAGCTCGTATTTTATCTTTGTTACCTTTTCTTAATAATGAGAAACAATTTGAAAGAACCGAGTCGACCACTAGAACTCCTAGTCTTAGAGCCAGAAAAAGATAGGTTTACTCTTTCTTCACTTGAATTCAAATCCCCATCCGAACTCAAATGCGGATTGATATTTTGATTGATATTTTGTTGGAAAAATCCAAGAATCCGGATTGAATTCTCGTGTCGTAAGAAAAAAAAAAAAAGAATTTGGGAAGAATAAATTTTTTTATTGAATGTGTTGATTCATATTTATTTTTACTACTTTCTCATATATATTTTATCATATTCTATTCATTTTTATTTTATTTTTATTCGACCCTCCCGGAGTTAATTCTCCGGGCAACTCCCTTTAACCGGTGGATTCCTTTCAACTTACTTCTTTTATGATCTCATTGGAAATCATATAAAGACAATTCCTATTTGATATAGCTATTTGTGCAAGTATTTTACGATTAAGAAGCAACTGTCTCTTGTACAGATCATTTATTAATCTACTATAACTATAGCATACCCCCCTTTCACGAATTGCTGCATTTATTCGAGTGATCCACAAACGACGAAAATTTCTTTTTTGCTTATCCCTATCCCGATGAGCCGAAACCAAAGCTCTTATTTTTTGTTGAGTAATAGTTCGAGTAAGTCTTGAATGAGCCCCCCGAAAGCTTGATGCAAATAAACGAATTTTTGTTCTACGTCTCCGAGCGATATATCCCCGTCTAATTCTGGTCATTGAATAAATGAAACTTTAATGAATAACTAATAGATTTCCTTTCTTTTAGTTATTCTTTTGCCCCTTTCCTAGTATATTAATAACAAAACGGATTTTTCCAATGTATAAACTAAAAATTCCAATGGCTTTGGCTACTATAACCTTCCCAACCACTATTTTTTATTTTTTCTAGGCATTTCACCTCGAAATACGAAATTGTACTATATATACTAGGTATTAAAAAAATAGCACTGATAAAGAAATAGTGGATTCCATCGTTTCTATGGTTACTTCTTAAACGGTGAGGTCTTCTCTATACACCGGAGCCTTTACTTCATTTAATCAATGTTATTGCTAACTTGTATAGTTCACATTCTTCGGCTCTACCCATGAATTATTCAGTAATAGGTCTTTCACAACGAGCTCTACCTATACAGTAACGGTATTTAATTATGAAGGTTGGCTGGGTAGCTGACCCTGTTAGTCCGTTCTTACAAGAGGCGTCTATGTTAACTAAGATTTCCTCCGCTTAATGGATAGCCATTTGCTACCAATGGAGAACTGCTTCTCATCTTGAATTGAGGTGAGTGGATTTACACCAATAGAAACCATAAATTTCATACACAATAAAAGGGATCTGATTCATTTTCTTATTTTTAGATAGGAAATGTAGTTCGTTTTTCCCTTCTATCCTATTTGATCATTGATATTCGAACATTGTTCTCTTTCCTTTGTTCTAGTTCATGATCTGAACGAGTCGCACATACACCCTAGTACATGTTCCTCGACGCTGAGGGCATCCCCGAAGCGCGGGGGATTTTGTGACATTTCTAATTGGCTGTCTTGTATTTCTAATAAGTTGTTTAATCGTTGGCATGTTGAATCATATACATAATGGGCTGGTTTAGATCGATCCTAACCGGATGATTTTGAATTACTTTTATTCAATAGATTCAATAGAAGAGTAAATAAAAGTCATAGAATATTAAACTCGGCAGGGTTAACTTCAAATCACGAATTGACGCGAAATACAGGCTATTGTCATTCAACCGCTACAAGATCAACAATCCCATAAGCTTGGGCCTCTGTTGCTGACATAAAAATATCTCTTTCCATGTCTTCGGATACAACCCATATGGGTTTGCCCGTTCTTTGTACATAAACCCTTGTCAGGGTTTCACGCAGTTTCAGCAGTTCTCCCACTTCCAGGATGAATTCTCCCGTTGCTACTTCAGAAAAAGAACCAGCAGGTTGATGGATCATTACCCTGATGATATAAGATAATAAAAGGTTTCTCTATTTCGCATGATGAGGGGAAGATAAAAGAAACATAAAAGAATAACAAGAAAAAAAGATAGAATCGAACAACCGTACGGGCATTATGCATTGCATACGGCTTTACAATAAAATTGACCCTTACCTTTCATCAAAGAAATAAAAAAATAGGATCGATCAGACCCCGGTCGGTAAATGATCAACTTACCACCCTTCCTTTCGGAGGAATTCAAAAATACTATGATGGCTCCGTTGCTTTATATATTTATTATATTTTTTTGTCTGTGATTTGTCTGTCATTCAGCAATCCCAAAGTTGCTTTTTTATTTGATCAAATAAACTAAGGAAAAAAGAATCTTATTTTTTTCGCTCTATAAATATTGTTAAGAGACCCCTGGTGTGAAAAAAAGTTTGTGACGCTGAACTGGACTTCCGATAATAAAATAGGAAATACCTTTTTCTCATATTACTCTCTCGATACATAATCTAATGTTTTGAAAACAAAATTCCTTATATCGAATTCAAAGTGCCATGCTATTATTACTTAATATTCATATTTCATATGGCGAAGGCATAGTCTTCTTTTTTCTCTCAAATAAAAGCCTCATTGGCGCCAAGCGTGAGGGAATGCTAGACGTTTGGTAATCTCTCCTCCGACCAGGATAAAAGATCCCATTGAAGCGGCTGCTCCCATGCATATTGTATGTACATCTGGTTGCACAAATTGCATAGTATCATAAAGAGCCACCCCCGGTATTACCCATCCGCCAGGAGAGTTTATAAACAAATACAGATCTTGGGTATCATCCTCGATACTGAGATATATCATAAGACCAATAAGTTGATTTGAGATCTCGCTATCAACC